TATGTACAAAAAAATAGGAGAATATCCTCGGGTTTCGAAGGAATCGCACGTATAGGAATTAAAAAAAGAATTGATTTGATCCAGGTCATAATCTATATTGGATTTCCAAATTTATTAATAGAGGGCCAAACACGAGGAATCGAAGAATTACAGATGAATGTACAAAAAGAATTTCATTCTGTGAACCGAAGACTCAACATTGCTATCACAAGAGTTGAAAAACCTTATGGGCAACCTAATATTCTTGCGGAATATATAGCTTTACAATTAAAAAATAGAGTTTCGTTTCGAAAGGCAATGAAAAAGGCTATTGAATTAGCTGAACAAACGGATACAAAAGGAATTCAAGTACAAATTGCAGGGCGGATTGACGGAAAAGAAATTGCACGTGTCGAATGGATCAGAGAGGGCAGGGTTCCCCTACAAACAATTCGCGCTAAAATTGATCATTGTTCCTATACAATTCGAACTATCTACGGAGTATTAGGCATCAAAATTTGGATATTTGTGGACGAGGAATAATAAACCTTTATTTATCTTGCCATTCTGGCCAGCGGTAGAACAAAAAATAACAAACTGTTTCATTCTTTTTCCGTTAAATCAAACAAAAATAAGCAATTCTAGTTTTATAAGGTTGAATAAAAATTCGATTGACCATTTGTTATAATTGCTATGCTTAGTGTGTGACTCGTTAATTTTTCTTTAGAGTTTAGAGTTGGGATTCAAAAAATATAGACTAAACCCCACTTAAACTTAATAACTATATAAATAAAAACAAAAAAGAAAAACAAAATAAACTAATAACCAACTTATTGCTTCGTATTGTCGAGATCCCAAGAAACAGTCGCTATATGAGATGAGATAAGCGGATCAATCATATAGTTGCAGCAACTGCAACTAAAATCTTTTCCATAAAAAATCTGATTATGGGTTGTGAAACAAAAATAAAGGGATGTGGATAAATGGAGGGATGATAGAAAGAGAGAACAAAAATATCAATGAAAAATATCAATGATATGTGATTCCAATATGTATGGTCTATGAATTACCTCATAAAGGCAATGTGATAAAGCATCAATACTGAATGAATATAAATAATAATAAAGAGCCTCGGGTTAATAAAAACTAAGGAGATTTACTCGAGAAGGAATTTTGTTGGGAGCTCCATTGCAGAGTTCAGGCCTAACCATTAATGGAGAAGCTATGGGAACGACGGAACCTGTGACTGCATAGGATTCTACTGAAAACGAATCCGAATAATTCATTGGGTAGGATGGCGGAACGAACCGAGAAAAAATTTATTTATTCTGAGAAGTCATGGGTTGACCTAGGAATAAAACAGTAAAGAGTCAATATTCGCCCGCGAAACCTTTATTTATTGAGATTACATTACAATATTTTGGCATCATTTGATAAGGGTAAAAATAAGGATCGTTATAAAATAAAAAGTATTATCTATAATTTATATCTATAAATATGCATAACATAAATATTCTAGCTGTATATCCTGCATATACATCTTCCTGTATAACAAAACAAATTCAATATCAATAAATTTCTTAGTGTATTAGTTTATTAAATACATGTGTATCTGTAATATTATTGAATCCTTTCATTCGCGAGGAGCTGGATGAGAAGAAACTCTCATGTCCGGTTCTGTAGTAGAGATGGAATTAAGAAACGACCATCAACTATAACCCCAAAAGAACCAGATTTCGTAAACAACATAGAGGGAGAATGAAGGGAATATCTTGTCGGGGCAATCATATTTGTTTCGGCAGATACGCTCTTCAGGCACTTGAACCCGCTTGGATCACAGCTAGACAAATAGAAGCGGGGCGAAGAGCAATGACACGATATGCGCGTCGTGGTGGAAAAATATGGTTACGTATATTTCCCGACAAACCTGTTACAGTAAGACCTGCGGAAACACGTATGGGTTCGGGGAAGGGATCCCCCGAATATTGGGTATCCGTTGTTAAACCAGGTCGAATACTTTATGAAATGGGTGGAGTATCAGAAGCTGTAGCCAAAGCAGCTATTTCACTAGCTGCGTCAAAAATGCCTATACGAACTCAATTTGTCAGGATAGGTATGTAGAACTAAACAGTGTATTGAGGATGAAAAAACAACGGCAAGTTTATTTATTTCTGGACAGAGAATATTTCTTTTTTCCTTCATCCTTTGCATTAAAATAACGGATTCCAATAAAATGATATGATTCAACCTCAGACCCTTTTGAATGTAGCAGATAACAGCGGAGCTCGAGAATTGATGTGTATTCGAATCATAGGAGCTGGTAATCATCGATATGCTCATATTGGTGACGTTATTGTTGCTGTAATCAAAGAAGCAGTACCTAATATGCCACTAGAAAGATCGGAAATAATTAGAGCTGTAATTGTACGTACTTGTAAAGAACTCAAACGTGACAACGGTATGATAATACGATATGATGACAATGCTGCGGTTGTCATTGATCAAGAAGGAAATCCAAAAGGGACTCGAGTTTTTGGTGCGATCACTCGGGAATTGAGACAGTTGAATTTTACGAAAATTGTTTCATTGGCTCCCGAGGTATTATAAATACGTATTATAAATACTACTAGATGAAACTATGATATATCAGAACATCTAAAACAGATCAAATTTAGTAGATTAGTAGATTGTGTCTCACGCATATACTTTTAATAATAAACAATTTTCTAATCAAATTTAGAATAAAAAAAAAAAAAAGAAAGAAAATAAAACAAAGAAAAAAAGGAAACATGTTGATTATATCAAAATTAGGAGGCACCAATAATTATAGTTCGTCATGGGTAAGGACACTATTGCCGATATAATAACTTCTATAAGAAATGCTGACATGAATAAAAAAGGAACGGTTCGAATAGCATCTACTAATATCACCGAAAATATTGTGAAAATACTTCTACGAGAAGGTTTTATTGAAAACGTTCGAAAACATCAGGAAGGTAACAAATATTTCTTGGTTTCAACTCTGCGACATAGAAAGACTAGGAAAAGAATACACGGAACTGTTTTAAAGCGTATCAGCCGACCCGGTTTACGAATTTATTCCAACTATCGACAAATTCCTAAGATTTTAGGTGGAATAGGAATTGTAATTCTTTCTACTTCTCGAGGTATAATGACAGATCGAGAAGCTCGACGAGAAAAAATTGGAGGCGAACTTTTGTTATATGTATGGTGATCCTCCTCCTCTGGTATCCTAATTTTCTCTCTAACTTCCTATTTGTGAAATAGAGAGGAAAAGTGAGTTATATAACTCTTCCTCCATTAGTTGATACTTCAAGGAAGTTACCTGGAATGAAAGAACAAAAATTGATTCATGAAGGTTTAATTACTGAATCACTTCCCAACGGTATGTTCCGGGTCCGCCTAGATAACGAAGATGTAATTCTAGGTTATGTTTCGGGAAGGATCCGGCGCAGTTTTATACGGATACTACCCGGGGATAGAGTCAAAATTGAAGTAAGTTGTTATGATTCAACCAGGGGACGTATAATTTATAGACTTCGCAACAAAGATTCGAATGATTAGGTGATTTTTAAAGCATTCCTTTCATGACGATACAATTCGAAGTTAAAAAAATCCAAGAGACTTATTTTCTTCCAAGGAATAGATTCAAAATTAAGATAAGGAATAAGAAATATGAAAATAAGGGCTTCCGTTCGTAAAATTTGTGAAAAATGTCGACTGATCCGTAGGCGCGGACGAATTATAGTGATTTGTTCCAATCCGAGACATAAACAGAGACAAGGATAATCTTTCTAAAAAAGAACTTTCTAAAGAAAGGACAAAAAGAAAGGATTTCTTTTAATATGAAATGGATATTTCCGTATCTTTTCTTTCCATATATTTCTTACTTTATATTTATGAGATGATAAAATATGACAAAAGCTATACCAAGAATTGGTTCACGTAGGAATGGACGTATTGGTTCACGTAAGAATGGACGTAGAATACCAAAAGGAATTATTCATGTTCAAGCAAGTTTCAACAATACCATTGTAACTGTTACAGATGTACGAGGTCGGGTGGTTTCTTGGGCCTCTGCTGGTACTTCCGGATTCAAAGGGACAAGAAGAGGGACACCCTATGCTGCTCAAGCAGCGGCATTAGATGCTATTCGTACAGTTGTTGGTCAGGGTATGCAACGAGCAGAAGTTATGATAAAAGGTCCTGGTCTCGGAAGAGATGCAGCATTACGAGCCATTCGTAGAAGCGGTATACTATTAAGTTTCGTACGTGATGTAACACCTATGCCACATAATGGATGTCGACCCCCTAAAAAAAGACGCGTGTAGAAACAATAAAAAACAGATTTCAAGAGAAATAAATGATTCAATGATCTGATCAAATAATAGTAATAGCATGGTTCGAGAGGAAGTAGCAGGATCCACTCGAACACTACAGTGGAGGTGTGTTGAATCAAGAGTAGACAGTAAACGTCTTTATTATGGCCGTTTCGTTCTGTCCCCGCTTATGAAAGGCCAAGCTGATACTATAGGTATTGCCATGCGAAGGGCTTTACTTGGAGAAATAGAAGGAACATGTATCACACGTGCAAAATCTGAGAAAGTGCCGCATGAATATTCTACGATAATAGGTATTGAAGAATCGGTACATGAAATTTTACTAAATTTGAAAGAAATTGTATTGAGAAGTAATATATATGGAGTTAGAGACGCATCCATTTGCGTCAGGGGCCCTAAAAACGTAACCGCTCAAGATATCATCTCACCACCTTCCGTGGAAATAGTTGACACAACACAACATATAGCTAACCTGACGGAACCAATTGATTTGTGTATTGGATTACAAATCAGGCGAGATCGTGGATATCGTACGAAACCAACAACTAACTCTCAAAATGGAAGTTATCCTATAGATGCTGTATCTATGCCTGTTCGAAATGCGAATCATAGTATTCATTCTTATGGGAATGGGAATGAAAAACAAGAGATACTTTTTCT